ATTCTTAATAAACTAAAATTCTTGTTAATTCCTTTTGAAGACCCCTTACCCCATAGAGATATGGAATAGAAAGAAGTATTTTGATTGCCACTATAATTTTGAAAATGAACATTTAAATGACCTTCAAACGTAAGTAAATAGATGCGAAACATATAAAATGCGGTTAATCCTGCGGTAGCCCAAGCTATTATTGCGAAAATTGGCGAATACAACCAACTATCATTAAGAATTTCATCTTTTGACCAAAAACAAGCAAGAGGCGGAATACCACAAAGAGAAAGTGTACCTAATAAAAAAGAGGTTTTAGTAATCGGTACATGTTTTGTTAAACCACCCATAAAAACCATATTCTGACTTTTATCCGGAGAATAGCCAACAACAGTTTCCATTGAATGAATAATGGACCCAGACCCTAAAAATAATAATGCTTTGGAATAAGCATGAGTAATCAAATGAAATAAAGCACTTCGATAAGACCCCATTCCTAGAGCTAACATCATATAACCCAATTGAGACATTGTCGAATAGGCTAAACCCCTTTTAATGTCTTTTTGAGCAAGAGCTAAAGTAGCTCCTAATAATAATGTGATTATGCCTATCAACGAGATTAAATTCATTATATAGGGTATAACCATGAAAAGAGGGAGAAGGCGAGCTACAAGAAAGATCCCCGCTGCTACCATAGTAGCAGCGTGTATAAGAGCCGAAATAGGAGTGGGTCCCTCCATAGCATCGGGTAACCACACATGAAGGGGAAATTGTGCAGATTTAGCAACTGCACCGGTAAATAATAAAGCAGCACACAAAATAACAAAGGAAAAGTTGACTTCATTATTATAAATCAAGTTATTGAGTATTTCGAATAAATCCTGAAATTCAAAACTACCTGTTATACAATAAAACCCTAAAATTCCTAATAATAAACCAAAATCCCCTACCCGATTAGTTACAAATGCTTTTTGACAAGCATTTGCTGCAGGAGGTCGCGTAAACCAAAACCCTATTAATAGATAGGAACACATTCCAACTAATTCCCAAAAAAAATAAATTTGTATCAAATTTGAACTAGTAACTAATCCCAACATGGAAGTACTGAAAAAACTCATATAAGCAAAAAATCTCAAGTATCCTTGATCGTGAGCCATATAATTATCACTATAAATAAGAACCATGATTCCAACAGTAGTGATTAACATTGACATAATAGAAGTAAGTGGATCGATCAAGCAGCCAAATTCTAAAGAAAAATCATTATCGAGTGTCCAAGACCATACATATTGGTGGATAGAACTGCTATTTATTTGCTGAATAGACAGATTAATTGAAAAAATCATGACTATACTTAACAATAAGATACTTGGAAAAGCCCACATACGACGAAGATTTTTCGTTGCTGTCGGAAAAAGAAGAAGTCCCACTCCTATTAACATAGGAATTGGAAGTGGAACAAAAGGTAAAATCCACCCATATTGATATGTCTGTTGCATAAAAAAATTGAAATTCCTAATTAAATTTTTCCGATTTATCGGACCTTACTTCTTTTGAAAGGAGTCAATAAAAAAATGAAAATATGCACTAAGCTTAACCTAACTTAAATATAAAAAAGAAAAATTTTTCATTTTTCTTTCTTTTTACTTATTCTTTCTCTTTCTGAATTTCTTCTAAATATTTCAAATATTCAAATCAAGAAGTTACAATTGGTCAAATCATATAAAAGACAAAGATTAATTATGAGTCTCCTTCGAATTTGAAAATGCAAGTCAAATTTTGACAAGTTACTAAAAATATTCTTCTTGTTTTTTATTTTTTAGAAAAATTTTATGCGATTTTACCATATCGTTCATATTCCATTCTTTTAGAATTTTAGAAAAAAAATTATCTAGAAAAGCGCAGATTTTTTTAAACAATAGATGTCTTTCACATCCAGCTATACCAATGAGTAATCTCTTAATTTTTATTTAAATGGCAGTTCCAAAAAAACGTACTTCTGCATCAAAAAAGCGTATTCGTAAAAATTTTTGGAAAAGGAAAGGCTATTGGTCAGCGTTAAAAGCGTTTTCTTTAGGGAAATCTCTTTCTACCGGGATTTCAAAAAGTTTTTTTGTGCGACAAACAAATAAAATAAAAAAATAAGTTATTAAGAAATAAAACAGAACACCTTATAAAAATCTAAATTGACCTGACTTAAAAATTAAATTCTTCCGTTTCAAAAAGACAATTCTCAAATTCCATTTCCTGTTGAATTAATTCATAGGAAATGGAATTCTTCTGTTTTACTTTTACTTTAAACCGAATTTAAACAAAGTCTTTTTTTTTTAACAAAAAAACACAAGATACTCACTTTCTTTTTAATATATTTTCTTTCCAGAATAGGAGTCTTATTTCCCCCAGCAACTTATTTGTACTATAAAAGATTTTTTTTTGCACAACTTTCTTACTTTTCTTTTGGATTTTCTGTAAATTCTTATATAGAATAGAGCCCATATATCTCTGGCCATCAATTCACGCAAAAACACTTAGTGTAAATTTTATGGATAAATATGTGTGAATTTTGAATAATCTAAAATAGGTTTTTTGTTCATTGATAAAACTTATTTTTTGGTTGTACTTTTTAAAATTAAATAAATCAAAAACATTTAATTTAAAAAATGTTTTTTAGAGGAAAGGTTCTATCCCTTAATTGATAGTAAGACTTTTTGGTTTTACAAGAATTCAAGTAAAGAAGATTCTCAAATACACAATAAAACTAAAACCCTAAACTAAAATAATGAACGTTCAAGGACATATTTGAACAGATTTTATTTATTGATTTGAATCTTTCCTGAAAATATTGCACCCAATTGAATTCTTAAATCTAGACGATTGCTTATTTATAGGCTATTATGAGGTCAAGACAAGCCGCTATGGTGAAATTGGTAGACACGCTGCTCTTAGGAAGCAGTGCTAGAGCATCTCGGTTCGAGTCCGAGTGGCGGCATGTCATTTCCTAAAAAAAGAAAATAGATCCTATAATGAATAATGAATTCAATTGCCGATTTCGATTTTATAATTAAGGAACTCTTTTTATGATATTTTCAACTTTAGAGCATATATTAACTCATATTTCTTTTTCGACTGTTTCAATTCTAATTACAATTCATTTGATAACCTTTTTTGTCGATGAAATCGTAAAACTATATGATTCATCCGAAAAGGGCATGATAACGACTTTTTTGTGTATAACAGGATTATTAATTTCTCGTTGGATTTATTCGAAACATTTTCCACTAAGTGATTTAAATGAATCGTTAATCTTTCTTTCATGGAGTTTTTCCTTTATTTATATAGTTCCGTATTTCAAAAAAAATCAAAATATTCTAAGCACAATAATAGGTCCAAGTGCTATTTTTTCCCAGGGCTTTGCTACCTCAGGCCTTTTAACTGAAATACACGAATCCACTATATTAGTACCTGCTCTTCAATCCGAGTGGTTAATAATGCACGTAAGTATGATGATATTGGGATATGTGGCCCTTTTATGTGGATCATTATTATCAGTATCACTTCTAGTCATTACAGTTCGAAAAAATAGAAAATTTTTTTCTACGAGTAATCATTTATTAAATTTAAATAAGTCATTTTTCCTTGATAAAGTCGAATACATGAATGAAGAAAAAAATATTTTAAAAAAAACTTCTTTTTTTTCTCCAAGGAATTATTATAAGTCGCAATTGATTCAACAATTGGATTATTGGAGTTATCGGGTTATTAGTCTAGGATTTCTCTTTTTAACGATAGGAATTCTTTCTGGAGCAGTATGGGCTAATGAAGCATGGGGGTCCTATTGGAGTTGGGACCCAAAAGAAACTTGGGCTTTTATTACTTGGATCATATTTGCAATTTATTTACATACTCAAACAAATCTAAAATTGAAGGGTACAAATTCAGCAATTGTAGCGTTTATTGGATTTCTTATAATTTGGATATGCTATTTTGGAGTAAATCTATTAGGAATAGGATTACATAGTTATGGTTCATTTACATTAACATCTAATTAAATTCAAAAAGGAGTTCTTACCACTTACCAATAGGAATAGAAAAGCATATAACGCATATCAAACTTTGTGTGAACTAGGGAGAGCCTCGCGAATCAAAGTAACGGGTCTCTCCCTAGTTCACACAAAGTTTTTTTACTTAACACAAGAGAAGAAAAAGCGTTCTTTTTGTCATTGTACAACGAACCTTTTTATAAATGATAAGATTTTTTTCATTTTTTTATTTATAAAAAAACTATCTAAAAAAAGAATTAGATAGGATAACTTCAACCTTTTCAACTGATAGTGAAAGAACGAAATCGGGGTACATACCAATACCTAGTACGGGTAAAAAAAAGGAGATCGAAAGAAATAACTCTCGCGGCCCAGAATCAAAAAAATAAAAGTTTGGGCCATTAAATATCTTGTATCCATAGAACATCTGGCGTAACATAGATAATAAATAAATAGGGGTTAATATAATTCCAATTGCCATTACAAAAGTAATTAGGATTTTTGTCATTAAAAGAAATTTTGGACTAGTAATTAGTCCAAAAAAGACTATTAATTCGGCAACAAAACCACTCATACCTGGTAATGCGAGGGAGGCCATCGAAAAGCTACTGAATATCGTGAACATTTTTGGCATTGGGATAGCTATTCCACCCATTTCGTCAAGATAAAGAAGACGTATTCTATCATAAGTTGTTCCAGCCAAGAAAAAAAGCGCAGCACCGATAAATCCATGAGAGATTATTTGTAAAAGGGCTCCGTTGAGTCCCATATCTGTGATAGAACCAATTCCTATAATTATAAAACCCATATGAGATACAGAGGAATAGGCTATTCTTTTTTTTAAATTTCGTTGACCAAGAGATGTTGAAGCTGCATAGATTATTTGTACTGCGCCCACTATTATTAACCAAGGAGAAAATAGAGAATGAGCATGAGGAAATAATTCCATATTGATTCGAACTAATCCATACG